CATAGGTGGCTACAGGCCGCACCAAAACAAAAAACTTTTTCTTGGTTGGTGTGATCCGTTGGACATAAATCCAATTTTTTAATTTTTTGGATTCCTTCGCGTTTGTTTTTCCCCTTCCTGGCGGTATCAAGATGCCACTGTGTCGGGATATCTTATCTGTCTTGTCCGGAAAATGGATATCTCCCGAAAATATTTTGAGTTCAATCCTTTTTTTTTTTCTCTCCACTCGGATCAACCCGCCGACTTGGCTTCTTATATTTAAAGTGATTCGTGTATCGACTCCAATGATACTATAGTTCTGTACCATTATGGCTGAGGATTCGGGTAAAATATGCACTTCCTCAGGAATGAAAAAAAAGCGATCTACTTTCATTTCGTATTTTGTCTTAAATTTTTGGACTCCTCGATACTCAATCATATCCTCTTTTTGGATGATTGAATCCGCCTTTAGAGTCCCATATTTCAGAATTCCGGAACTCTTTCTTCTGTATCTAGGATCATCAAAAAAAGCAAAAATACTATTTCTACGAAAAATACCATTTATGGGTATTTCAATCGAGATACCTGAATGCGGTATGAATTCTTTCTCTTGCTCTTGAATCGGTTGAAATGGAATGAGAAAGCGATTTCTTCGCCTTTTTGCTAATAAATCCGAGTTCTCATGAAAAATAGCAGAATATATGAAATTATAATGACTAGTACCTAAGATTCCATTCAATTCTGAATAATAGGGAGTCCCTGATTTTTTTTTATCAGCAAAATCCGAACTCAAAAATTTTTGGCTCACTTGATCATTATTCACTGAGAGGCTAGAAATAGATTTTCTTTCGACGGAAAGAAAGGGTATGTTCATTTGATCTTGATCTTTGTGGATCGAAAAAAGAATTAGACTAGATCCACATGAATTTCCTGATAATACCCATAAATGACTTGTTTTTGGTAAGAGATGTACATTACTATATGTAAATTCGGGTGCATGAGACACATCAGTACTCCAGTGCATTTCGCCCTCTGAGTCAGAATAAATATATTTTCTAACCCTCTCTTTAAAATGAAAAGTGTATGTTCCCTCGCGAATCTCAGCAATCACTTGTTCTGATTCCACATATTGATCATTTTGAACTAAAAGAAAACTTTTTGGTGGAATAGTCACGCTATGTATAATATCTTCGCTCTCAATAATTACAGACAAGTCCATATAACATAGAAAGGCAGGATGCCCGTGACGTGTACGTGTAGGATGAACCAAATCCTCATTGAATTTTATTTTTCCATTATAAGGGGCTCGTACATGTTCGGCAGTACCTCCTGTAAATACTCCGCCGGTATGAAAAGTTCTTAATGTTAGTTGAGTCCCCGGTTCGCCAATAGATTGACCCGCGATAATACCTACAGCTTCCCCCAATTCAACTAGGTCACCATGAGTGGGACTCCGACCATAACATAATCGACAGATCCAAGATGTACTCCGACAAGTAAAGGGAGTTCGAATAGATATTGATTGTGTTCCAAAGGTTATTAATCGATTGACAAGTCCAATCCCAAGATCTTGATTTCGAAAGGCGACACATCGGGAACCTATATATATATCGTCTGCTAAGACACGACCAATTAATGTTTGGATAAAAATTCTTTCTGACATCATTCGATTTTTATTTCGAGGACTCACAGAAATCCCTCGGATAGTGCCACAATCTGTTCTACGTACAACAATATGTTGAACTACTTCAACAAGTCGACGCGTAAGATATCCAGCATCTGATGTGCGTACAGCAGTATCTACAACTCCTTTACGAGCTCCATAGCAAGAAATAATATATTCCGTTAAAGACAGTCCTTCGCGTAAATTGCTTTGAATAGGTAAATCAATCATTTGTCCTTGGGGATCCGACATTAATCCTCTCATACCCACTAATTGATGTACTTGAGATGCATTTCCCCTAGCTCCCGAAAAAGACATCATATGGACTGGATTGAAGGGGTCCGTCATCCTAAAATTAGGATTCATTTCTTGTCGCAAATATTCACTTGTAGCATACCATATCTCAATAGATTGGCGTAATTTTTCTACCGCATGTACATTCCCATAATGATGGTGTTTTTCCAAAATCAAACTTTGTTGTTCAGCATCTTGGACAAGCCAGCCCTTAGAAGGTATCGTTAAAAGATCATCAATTCCTAACGAAATGGATGTAGCAGTGGCTTGCTGGAAACCTAGGGTCTTTACTTGATCTAGGATGTGTGATGTATATGCCATCCCAAAGTGATCTATTAATCGGCTAATAAGTCGTTTAATAGCAGTTCCATCTATCACTTTATTGTGAAATACCAGATTGGCCCGTTCCGCCATAAGTACCTCCATATTCTGCTGAATGGGATTCGACAATGAGTTTGAGTCAATGATTGCAAAACTTCCTTTTCTCGATCTTGATTTGCGTAGAATTTTAGGTCAGGAACTATGGTCCGAGTTGAATCGGAGAGGTCCGAATTCACACGGGTG